GCAGTTCTTATTATATTGGCCCAAAACCCACTAATTGATCTTTACGGCGCTTCCTATATCAATTAGATCCTTTACTTTTATCCATAGAATAAAGTATCTAGGCATATCTATGTCTTCATATTTCGACTTATATGAAGTTTCTTTCCTTACTACAGCTGATAAAAATCGTTGTTTTGTACGATACATATGTAGAAAGCCTATTTTGTTTCTAGTATTTACTATCGGATTTTTTCTTTCTTTCCCTTTTTATTTCTATAGTGGAGATAGTCGCACGTAATGACAGATCACGGCCATATTATTAAAAGCTTGTGGTAAAAACGGGTTTCGTTCTAGTGCTCGAAAATAATATTCCAAAGCTTTCGTATGTTCTCCGTTACTTGTGTGGATAAGGCCTATGTTATAGAGTATATAACTTCGATCATAGGGATCGATTTCTAGTCGCATAGCTTCATAATAATTTTGTAAAGCTTCCGCATAATTTCCTTCGGATTGCGCTGACATCCGTTACGGTCGTTGTTCTATTAAAATAAAAGAATCTCCGTTTCAGAACCGTACGTGAGATTTTTATCTCATACGGCTCCTCCCGTATGTGCATAATGAGGAATAATATAGGGAATCTACAAAGATTGAAATAGTCTCATTATAAACTGATCGGGGCTAGTGTTTTTACAAGAAATCTCTAGCCAACCTTCCTGTAGGGGGCCTTCTCTTAATATCAAGTGTATTGGTACTAGATAGAAATTAAATGGTAACTCCAACAATTTCTTTGTTCTTAACGCTCTCTAATTTCCAGGAATTAGCCACTTCAACAGTCTTCGATGGTTATACAGGTATCCAAAATACGAATGAGATGGATATTTGTTGTCCCAACCATTCTTTTTAACCCCGATCCCCATATAAGGAAAGGGATAATTTATAACAAAGTGTTCGTGTTGTTGATTCCTAAGTGTAGTGCTTCTTCCCCTATGCTGCTTATTGGTGCTGGTGGAATAGAGTTGACCTGTAATATAGAACCTATGGTGGTGTAACCTTTCGCTCAATACTAGAATCGACAATTGAAGCATCTAAGGCTGCATTAATCGGGAATACACGACAGAAGGAATTGTTCGATTTCCAAACTTCACCTTCAACAAGCGTAGATTTTTTTTCAATGATATTTTTCTTTCTATATCGAATCGTGTGTCCTTCTCCTAAGACTAAAAGCAGTAAAAAAATAATCAAATCGCACCATCTCTGTAATAGGTAAATGCTTCCCTTTCCCTTGAAGTTGTCGGGGTTATTTGTAATAAGATATTGGCTACAATTGAAAAGGTCTTATCAATAAAATTTCCATTTATCCGCGATCTAGGCATAGGTAGTAATCCATTCTATAATTCTTTTCATTGCCCTTCGTGGGAAAACGATCCCACAAACAAAGGAATTGTACAGGACGAAATAGCATAAAAACAGACTCATTAAAAAAAAAACAGATATGAATACTCCTACTCAAATTCTTCTTTTTTGACACGAATCAATAAGAAATATTTGAATCCGATTAGATTTTATCCAAATGTAGTAGTATACCACTGAGGGGAACTATCCCGACTTCATCGAAGTTGAAGACTCAATAAATTTTTTTCTACAAATAAAAATTAGGATAGTTCGAGAAATTTTGATTGAATTATGACTTAAAGAAAAATAAAGATATGATCTAAAGAGAAAAAATAATTGGACAAGCATCCTATCATGAAAATAGAATAACCGCCTATTTTGTATTGTGTACATAGCGGGTATACATACACTATACAATCAAATATACGAATACCTTAGATGATTTAGGAATTTGTAATAGATCTATGAGTAAGGTTTTTTTTGTTGTTGAGAACTCTAAAACGAAAAAGGAATCTTATAATTATTATGGAATCTTACTCTAAATTTTGAGTCTAAATAGAATCATAATCGAAAGGTATACATTAACCATAGTCATAGTATAAAGTATAAAAAAAAAAAGAAATTAAATATTTTTTTTTTTTATTTGAATTAAAAAAAAAAGTAAAAAGTGTAATATAAATTAAATTATAAAGTAGAATTAAAATTAGAATTAATAATAAATAATATTATTATATAAGAAAATATAAATTATATTATAAAAATAGTAATAAAAATATATATATAATTAATTCAATAAATTACTATTACTAATATAATATATAAATCATATATATATATGATTTATATATATCATAACATAATAATATCTTTTACAGTTTTTCAGAAGAAAAAAATTTTGATCTTTATCCCCGAACCTCGAAGTAAAGCCCTTTCTTTGATGAAAAATTTTCTATTTTTATAGTTAGAATTGATTGGTCGTACTTATCCAATAATCTAATATGAATGATTCTCTATTCACTCAGTTTCTGGGTCATAATCATTATGTAGGAGAGATGGCCGAGTGGTTAAAGGCGTAGCATTGGAACTGCTATGTAGGCTTTTGTTTACCGAGGGTTCGAATCCCTCTCTT